CTATGGGGCGGCGGTTGGAACAAAGACACATTTAGTTGTGAATTCCAATGTAGCAGATTAAAGGCATATTTCTGCACGGCCCAATCAATAGTTCAAGTCACACACTCCCATAATCCATTTTCGCTTCGGAGAACTCCCTTCAACTATTCATTCATGTCAAATAAATAATCCAATATTATGGAGTTGAGGGGAAATTTCCAACTACATGTCTTATTCTTTGTCAATAATCCATCTTTCTAGCAATGAAATATTATTGTTCCTCCCCCAAGCAATAAGATAAAGGATTGATTACAAATCGCTAGAATCTAGATTTTTAGAATTTTATAAAGGGCCAGAAATACCTTGTTTACGTATCATTAGGAAATGCATTAACATAAATACGGCAGTAAGAAGAGGTAATACAAAAGTGTGTAAACTATAAAAACGAGTCAAAGTGGACTGTCCCACACTAGCACTTCCGCGTAATAACTCTACCAAAGGCGATCCTATTACCGGAATTGCTTCTGGCACGCCTGTTACAATTTTGACTGCCCAATACCCAATTTGGTCCCAAGGTAAAGAATAACCGGTTACACCAAAAGATGCGGTCAATACAGCCAGAACCACACCTGTAACCCAAGTCAATTCGCGAGGTTTTTTAAAACCGCCGGTGAGATACACACGAAATACGTGCAGGATTATCATTAGGACCATCATACTTGCCGACCATCGATGAACTGATCGGATTAACCAACCAAAGTTAGCTTCCGTCATTATGTATTGAACAGAAGCAAAAGCCTCAGTAACGGTCGGACGGTAGTAAAAAGTCATAGCAAACCCTGTAGCTACTTGTACTAAAAAACAAGTAAGCGTAATTCCTCCTATACAATAAAATATGTTGACATGAGGAGGAACGTATTTACTAGTTATATCATCTGCAATCGCCTGAATCTCGAGACGTTCTTCGAACCAATCGTAGACTTTATTGAGATAGGTAAACCAAGGGGACTCCCCTCTGAGAACCGTATATGAGAATTTCATCTCGTACGGCTCAAACAAAACCGCCCGAATACTGGTATGGAATAGAAAATTGGAAACTTCTTAATTTTTTGATTCAATCTTATCTAAAGATACGAAAGAATAAAAATAGGAAAGCTATTCTTTGTGGTTATAATTAGAATGCCAAAAAATCAAGTCGACTCGCTTATCTTTATGTTGATCGTTACAGGCCTCTTGAATCTTCTATTTACCTATTTTATTTTCTTTTATTTTTGATTTTGAGTTGTATGTAATGCAGCTTTACTTTGGTTTTCTTTATTATTGATAGGAATTTTCTTGTTAAGACCCTATGAATCAATTGAAACCTCAGATTCATACTAGAACCACGATGATTCAATAAAACCTTCAAACTAAGTCCAAAGATTCCATGAGCAAAAACCCTTGGATCATCATTTATTCAAGTTTGTGCTTTGAAAAAAATAAAAGTGGAAATGGGTAATTTGAAAGAAGAAAAATCTTGCAATTGAAAAATTTTTCTTTTTAAAAATTTTTTGAATACGGCCGCGGGGTCTTAATAGTAAGTATGAATCATAGTTCGAATACTTCGTGATCTATTTCATATATTCCGTGCTCCAGATACTAGAATGAATATCCGACGGGGTAAAACCATCTCTATCAAGATGACAGACCATTCCCTGTACTATCAATAGGATCAATTATAACAAGTCGCACACTCATATTCCGGAAATACAGAAACAAAAAAATTTCGCGGTCGAACTACCAATCAACTAAAATAAAAATAAAAATCCGAGACCTAAATGCTTATTTAAAAGGTAGTATTTTGTGGTTCTTGTAAATTGAATTCTAATTCATTGAAATTCCGTCCAGTAAAACAGACGAATTATAAATCTCCAAAATAATAGACAGGAATATCGCAAATAGAGCCATTGCGATACCCATCAAAGGAGTAGTTCCCCATCCAGGAGCTACTTTACCATATTCCGAATTCAAAGGTTTCAATAACCCCCCTGCAGAAGTTCTTTTTGGACGAGCTCTAGAACTACCCTCAACTGTTTGTGCAGCCATAAATCCTATTTTGTATTCATTGAGATCTGTTGACTTTGTATACCATTCCGTTGTAAATAAACGATCTTATCATGGATCCATTGTGGTCTTGAAATTCTATAATAATGGAAACAGCAACCCTAGTCGCCATCTCTATATCTGGGTTACTTGTAAGTTTTACTGGGTACGCCTTATATACTGCTTTTGGGCAACCCTCTCAACAACTAAGAGATCCATTCGAGGAACACGGGGACTAGTTTGAAGTAATGGGCCTCCCAATATTGGGAGGCCCATTACTTCAATTGAGATAATAAAAAAGAATTTCATTTTTTAGTTGGAACTTTAGGCGGTTCTCGAAAAAAGATAGCGAAAAAAATGATCCCTAGAGTCGAGACTAAGAGGAATGTATAAACCAATGCTTCCATAAATTCGATCGTGGTTTCCAATTATAGCTTCCATACCTGTTTATTTGGGATCATCTCCCGGATTAAAGAAAAAAAAGAATCAAAAAGGGCGGCGATTAAAATCCAGATTTCTCCAGTACCTTATACCTTATTTAAAAATCGAAAATAGAATCAGAAGCGATAAACACAAAATAGCGGAGCAGTGCTGCATCAGACTACTTGTCTTCTTGTAGTTGGATCTCCAAGTTTTTGGAATACTCCAAATTCCACTTGAGCATCCAAATCCGGGTCAATACCAGCAAAAACATCTCTGAACAAGGTTCTAGCACCATGCCAAATGTGTCCGAAGAAGAAAAGCAGAGCAAATGAAGCGTGTCCAAAAGTAAACCAGCCCCTTGGACTGCTACGAAAAACACCATCGGATTTCAAAGTAGCACGATCTAATTCAAAAATTTCACCCAATTGAGCGCGTCTAGCATATTTTTTCACAGTAGCAGGATCACTATAACTCACTCCATTCAGTTCGCCACCATAGAACTCAACAGTTACACCTACTTGTTCGACACTATACTTCGATTCTGCCCTTCGAAAAGGCACGTCGGCTCTAACAATTCCATCTCCGTCTACCAAAACAACTGGAAATGTTTCAAAAAAAGTAGGCATACGACGTACAAAAAGTTCACGCCCTTCTTTATCTCTAAAGATAGGGTGTCCTAACCACCCGACAGCTATTCCATCCCCGTTATCCATTGAACCCGCTCTGAATAATCCCCCTTTCGCAGGATTATTTCCGATGTAATCATAAAAAGCTAATTTTTCAGGAATTTTAGACCAAGCTTCTGATAAACTTTTATTTTCGGCTAGTCCAGCACTGACTCTTCGATATATTTCTTGCTGAAAGTATCCCTGATCCCATTGATAACGGGTGGGACCAAATAATTCGATGGGGGTAGTTGCTGAACCATACCACATAGTTCCAGCAACAACAAACGCTGCAAAAAAGACAGCAGCGATGCTGCTGGAAAGAACGGTTTCAATATTGCCCATACGTAATCCTTTGTATAGGCGTTGAGGTGGGCGGACACTAAGATGGAATAAGCCTGCTAATATGCCCAATGTCCCTGCTGCAATATGATGAGAGGCTATTCCTCCGGGAACAAAAGGATCGAAACCCTCCACACCCCATGCTGGATTTACGGATTGTACCTTTCCTGTTAGTCCATACGGGTCAGACACCCATATTCCAGGACCATACAATCCTGTTACATGAAATGTCCCAAAACCAAAACAAGCCACTCCTGAGAGAAATAAATGAATTCCAAAGATTTTAGGCAAATCCAAAGAACGTTTTCCCGTACGGTCATCAACAAATATTGCTAGATCCCAATACACCCAATGCCAGATAGCTGCCAAGAAGCACAAGCCCGAAAACACAATATGTGCCCCGGCTACACCTTCGTAACTCCAAATACCCGGATTCGTTACCGTCCCCCCCGTAATACTCCAACCGCCCCATGAATTGGTTATTCCTAAACGAGTCATGAAGGGTATAACGAACATGCCTTGTCTCCACATTGGATCAAGAACTGGATCGGAGGGATCAAAAACAGCTAATTCATATAGAGCCATTGAACCGGCCCAACCCGCAACCAGGGCTGTATGCATTATATGGACAGCAATCAAACGACCGGGATCATTCAATACGACGGTATGAACACGATACCAAGGCAAACCCATGGGACTACCCCTTTATTAATAAAAAATAGACACTATGTAACTTTATTGCATTGAAAAACAAAAAAACTATGCTATGTACCCCCCCCTTTTTTTTCTTTTTTCAGGGGATTGTCTCGAAAAAAGGATTAATATTAATATTTGTTCTATTCTTTTAGTAATAATGGAAGAGTTCGGTTCGTAGGAAAAAAGAGAAGCAGATCTATTCTATACTCGATAAGTCCCAATACGCAATGGGGGTTGATTCCCTTTTATATGAGCAAATGCATCCATATTTGGTCATCATTCAAAAGACCTATTCATAAGAATTTTCCTTTATTTTATGAACTTAGTCAATCGATGTATAAACTAAGATAACGGCCAATATTATTAAGACAAGAAGCCCATTATTACGCTTCCACATCAAAGTGAACTAGAGTACTTAATTCTTTTTTCTTTCATTTTATGCCTATTGGTGTTCCAAAAGTACCTTATCGAAGTCCCGGGGACAAGCATCCATCTTGGGTTGACATATAGTGCGACTTGTCAGATCTATTGGGTCATATGGGATTTCCCCATTCTCTCCCCCGATCGAGATATCCTCTGTTTCGCCCAAAAAATTTGATTGAATTATCAAAAATTTGTAGCGTGAAATGCAATGAAGTGCAATTAGATCTATTTCGTGAGGAGCTATCCAGCTTAATATTAGCAATAAATAAATTTTATGGTCGTCTTAGCTGGACCAATAAAATGAGGTATCCAGGCTCCGTTTAGCAAAACCCAATTGGTAATATATCTATGATTATTACTTATACCATAAATGATTCCTTTTAGAACTTTATTCGAAATAGGAGTGATCTCAAACTGTTGAATAATAAATATTATGAATACGTCAAATATTTGGCGGAAGACATCAAAGAAATGAATTAAAAAAAGGGGGGGGGAAGTCATAGCAAAAAAGCGACGTGGTATTGGGGTTATTTGTCCTATATGTGCAAATCAAAATCGGGCGGATCCTTACTCGGAGTAGAGCATAAACCTAAAAAAATTGAAGAAGCCCATTCAATTCAGGAACAAGAAAATGGCATCGTGATTTTGGGATTGGATCTCGATGAAAAAATACATCAATGAAAAGTTAGTTCGATAAGTCGATAAGTTTAGTGAATTGCTTTTTTATATTAGAATATTATAGGTATAGGAAAACCAGCTAAACTCATTGTTCTTGAAAAATGGAAGAAAAGCCCCCTCGATAGAAGGAGCCCGCTAGGAAAAAAGAAAGGAAAAGGGGCTGGGAGCTACACATTGATTTTTTTTTTCGCAAGTTTTGTTGAACCGTATGCATCAAAAGATGCCTGTACGGCTCCGAAGGGATACAGTTTTATCCTAATCAACCGACTTTATCGAGAAAGATTACTTTTTTTAGGTCAAATGGTTGAGAGTGATATCTCGAATCAACTTATTGGTATTATGGTATATCTCAGTATAGAGAACGAGACCAAGGATTTGTATTTATTTATAAACTCTCCTGGCGGATGGGTAATACCCGGAATAGCAATTTATGATACTATGCAATTTGTGCGACCAGATGTACAGACAATATGCATGGGATTGGCCGCCTCCATGGGGTCTTTTCTGCTGGCCGCAGGAGCAAGTACCAAACGTCTAGCATTCCCTCACGCTTGGCGCCACTGAGTTTTTTATTTGAGAGAAAAAAGAAGACTATGCCTTCGCCATATGAATTTTAAAGATTAAGTAATAATAGCATGGCACTTCGAATTCGATATGAAAATTGTTAGTGTTTTTTTTATATTCGATTATGTATCGAAGCAGTAGTATGAGATAAAGGAGGGGTATTCCGAGTTTATCTTACCTATCGTAGGCCTATTGCAGCGTCACAAACTTTTTTCACGCCGGAAGGTTATTAACAATATTTATGGTATGAAAGAGTACGAAAATAAAAAAAAAAAGAAGATTTTTTTCTTTATTTTTTATTTGAAAAAAAAAACAAAGACACTTTGGGATTGCTAAATCACAAACGAAATAAATATATAAAGCAACGGAGCCATCATAGTATTTTTGAACTCCTAAAAAAAAAAAGAAGGGTGGTAATTGGATCATTTACCGATCTGGGTATAATAGAACCCCAGATTTTCTCCTTGATTGATGAAAGGTAAAAAGCGAATTCCTTTAATTCCATTGGCGAGCCGTATGCAATGCGAAAAAAATGCCCGTACGGTTGTTCAATTCTATCTTTTTCTTTATCTCTTCCCCTCGCCTAATCGTGCGAGATAGAGGAACCTTTTATTATGTTATAATATCTCATCAGGGTCATGATCCATCAACCTATTGGCGCTTTTTATGGGGCACAAACGGGAGAATTTATCCTGGATACGGAAGAACTACTGAGACTGCGCGAAATCCTTACAATGGTTTATGTACAAAGATCGGGCAAGCCCTTATGGGTGGTATCCGAAGACATGGAAAGGGATACTTTTATGTCAGCAACAGAAGCCCAAGCTCATGGAATTGTTGATCTTGTAGCGGTTGGATAAAACATAGCAGTCACTTCTTAAGGGTTTAATAGAATATTAAACAGAAGAAATTAATAATCATCCGGTTAGGATCGATCTAAACCAGCCCATAATGGATAATTCAGCATGCCAACTATTAAACAACTTATTAGAAACCCAAGACAGCCAATCAGAAACGTTACAAAATCCCCCGCTCTTCGGGGATGCCCTCAGCGCCGAGGAACATGTACAAGGGTGTATGTGCGACTCGTTTCAATCATGGGCTGAGACAAAACAAAAGAAAGAAAACAATTTTTGAAGTATCAATGATCAGTACCTCTGAATCGGATAGAATGGAAGAAGAAGAACTGCATTCACTAGCTAAAAAAAATAGATCTATCATCTCTTTCTATTGTGTATAAAATTTATGGTTTCCACTGGCGCAAATTAAACCGCCTCAATTTTCAATTGAAGGTGAGAAAGAATTCCCCATTGGTAACAAATAGTTATCCATTAAGCGGGGAATTACTCTAAAAAAAGCAGAAAGATTATCTTTCTTTTCTACTCTTACAAGAACGGACTAACAAGGTCAGCTACCCCACCAATCTTCATAATTAAATACCGTTACTGTATAAGGTCTATCTCGTTATGAAAGACCTATTACTATAAAATTCATGGTAGAGCCGAAGAGTGGTAACTGTACAAGTTACCAATAGAATTGATTAAAGGAAGGAAGTGGCTCCGGTGTATAGAGAGGGCCTCACCGTTTAAGAAGTAATCATAGAGACGACGGAACCCACAATTTCTTTATCTATTTACTACTTTATTTTTTTTTTACTATTTTATTTCCAATGCCTCGAAAAAAGGTAAAAGCGTGGTCGGGAAGGTTAGAGTAGCAAAAGCCTTTGGAATTTTGATTTTATAAATTGGAAGAGTCCGTTTTGTTATTAATAGACTAGGAAAGGGGAAAAGAATAACTGAAAGCAAGGAAATCAATTAAGTTATTCATCAAAGTTTCATTTATTCAATGACCAGAATTAGACGAGGATATATAGCTCGGAGACGTAGAACAAAAATGCGTTTATTTGCATCAAGCTTTCGCGGGGCTCATTCAAGACTTAGCCGAACAATTAATCAACAGACAATAAGAGCTTTGGTTTCGGCTCATCGTGATAGAGATAGGAAAAAAAGGGATTTTCGTCGTTTGTGGATCACTCGAATAAATGCAGTCATTCGCGGAAATAGGGTATCCTATATTTATAGTATATTAATACACAATCTGTATAAGGCGCAGTTGGTTCTTAATCGTAAGATACTTGCACAAATAGCTATATCAAATAGGAATTGTCTTTATATGATTTCCAATGAGATCATAAAATAAAGAAATTGGAAGGAATCCATTCTAATTTTTAAACAGAGTTCTCTGGAGAATGAACTCCAGGAAGGTAGAGTAGAAATAATATGATAAAGTCGTCAAAATGAGCGAACACGCTCAATCAAAAAAAAAGATTGATTTTATTCTTCTTACCCAATTCTTTTTTTTCTTACGACAGACGCGACGGCTTCTCGGATTTGAAAACGTCTATCTCTGTTTGAGTTCGGATTGGAATTCTGATTTAATTGAAGAGTAAGCCTGTTTTTTTCTGGTTCGAAGACCTGGAGTTCTAGTGGTCGACCCACTTCTTTCAAATTGTTTCTCATTATTAAGAAAAGGTAACGAAGATAAAATACGAGCTTGTTTTATAGCAATAGTAATTAATCGTTGTTCTTTTAAGGTCAATCTATTAACCCGTCTAGATAATATTTTTCCTTGTTCACTAAGAAATCGACTAATTAAAGTCATGTTTCTATAATCAATTCGATCCCCCGATTGGATCGGGGGCAAACGCCTACGAAAAGATCGCTTGGATTTAAGAAAGAGTCGCTTGGTTTTATCCATAATTTGTTTATTCCTTATCCCTAAAATCCCATTTCGATGAAATCAAAAAATAATTTATAGAATCAATTATAGGATTTGGTTTGTCTATATTTATTTATTTGTTTCTATTTAAATATATGAAATAATATAGATATATATCTATATTATTTTTTCATGTTCCTTGGAAGGTTGACACACAAGCACGTGGTTCGACTCTATCTATTTTTTTATTTCCCCATGAAGTGTATGTTTGTAACAATAGGGACAGAATTTTCTCAATTCCAATCGACTAGGCGTATTGTGTCGATTCTTTTGAGTAATATATCTGGAAATACCCCTGGATTCCTTATTAACACCGTTTCGAACACAACTAGTACATTCCAAAATAACCCTTACTCGGACATCTTTACCCTTGGCCATGAACCTCCTTTGGGTTTTTGATTCACCCAACTTTTCTATTTTCCGACCCGAAACGAATAAGAAACAAGGGACAAAAAAATAGAAGTTGTTAACCACTCAAAATCAAATTTTGAAAAAAAAAATAAAAAAGATTTTATTGCAATCAATATAGTAAATAAATAGGAAATAATAAGTAATACAAAAATTGCTAACTATATTGCTAATCACAGTACAGTATTTCATTTAAGTATCTTGTAGTGTCGGATACTTTTATCCTAGCCACATTTCCATTTCCGTTTTCTTTTAACTGTCTATTTTCTTTTAACTGGATAATTTATTTAATTGGAGCCTGAACCCGAGTTTCGCTGAGGTTGAAGCCACATTTTGATTTCGCTTTCCTCCTTTATTCTATCTATCTAATTGTAAAAAAACAAAGAAAAGAGGAGAAAGAGAGGTTAGTCACAAATATTTGATTCTAGCTATAATCTTCTTCACCCCGTTCCAGTTCAATAACTAGAATGAAAAAAAAGGAAATGTCAATGCGTCCGGGAATAAACGGTTGATTTCTATCAATAACCCTGCTAAAGACCCGAACCATAGAGTACTTAGTACCGGTGCCACGGAAAGATATGTTTTTAGATCTCGCATTGAAAATCCTCCTTCTTTTTTGTTTTCCCTATTGTAATATATTATGGTAAGAGATGTATATGTAGTTAAAGGCCACTTGTATTTGTGCGCGGAATCCTTAATTCAAATTGAAATGCGCAATGATTCGGTAGATAAGATTTTTTCTTTTTTTTTTTTTTCTTAAAGCAGAAAAATGGGTCGGTTTACGCCTGAGAATTCCAAAGAAAAATAATAATTTCTTCTTCTTATATGTTATATGATATGGGACCAAAAACAAGAAAAGAAAAGGCAAGATCCACTTTGCATATCAATAGAGGGAATAAAAAAATAAGGATGTGGAAAACAAGACGGGGATTCTTTACAATGATACTGTAGACCAATTGAAA